CTGTTACGATAAATTGATGAAACAATTGCTGGTCCAATCGCCGCTTCAGCCGCTGCAATAGCTATAATAAAAATTGAGAAAATGTCTCCTCTTAATTGACGACTATCAAAAAAATCGCAAAATGTTACGAAATTTATATTCACTGCATTCAGTATAAGTTCAAGACACATAAGGGCTCTAACCATATTTCGACTCGTGATCAATCCATATATACCTATAGAAAATAAATAGGCACTCAAAATAAGTACATGTTCGATCATCATTGATCAACCCCTTATCAATATCGATGCATTTCAAGATGAACAAGAATTCAACCGATTCTATTAACTAGAATATAAACAGTACGCAACTAACAAGTGTGGAACAAAGAAATCAAATAAATAGAGTTTATTGTTAGAATATATTGACAAAAAATTTTCTATTTTGATAGAATTGAAACACGCACCAACGTTTTATTTTGATTACTATGCTAGTTCGAACGATTTATTACTGACGAGCCATAGCAATTGCACCTATCAAAGCAACTAAAAGAATTATGGAAATGAGTTCAAATGGAAGGAAAAAATCTGTTGATAAATGAATCCCAATTTGTTGACTATTACTTAAAAAATCTTGTTCTATAATCTGGTTTGATCTTGTAGTCCAAATAATACCGTACCATGACGTATCTGTAATAATAGTAATTAGTGAAGCAAAAATACTTGCACAAACCATCGCAGTCACCCCATCCCCAACGGTCCAAAGAGTAAAATCGTTGTAAGATGCTGAACCATTCATAAACATCACAGCAAATATGATTAAAACATTTATAGCTCCCACGTAAATAAGGAGCTGTGCGGCCGCTATAAAATGGGAGTTTGATGAAATATATAATAAAGATATACAAACAAGAACCAATCCCAATGAAAAGGCAGAATAAATTGTATTAGTAAGTAATACCACCCCTAAACCTCCTAATATAATAACCAATCCTAGAAAGACTAAAAGAAAATCATGTATTGATCCGGGTAAATCCATTTTATGTAAAATTAATAAATAAATAAAAAATCTTTCATGATCTTATTGACCTGACCAGGAAATGGACCCTATTTTTTTATGATATGTTTTTATGAATTTAATTCTAAATGCTAAGAAATTCTAATGAGTGTGGATTGATGTGTATCCAATAATTGAATCAATCTCGTTTTTTATCAGAATAATCAATTTTAAATGGGAGCTATATATATATGTTAAAAAAATTACTGATAGATGATATATCACTCGATTTTAACTCCAAATGACGCCTCGATTCTCATCAACTAATTAATAGTTGGGATTTCTATTGTAGTTATTGACCAAGGAAAAATAAAACTAAAATTTTTAAATCATGGGGTTGACGTATTTTTTCTTTGAGGCGAATTCAAAATTGTTCTAATTGTGTAATCGTCAATTACTGGCATTGGTAAACGACCCAAAGCTATTTGATTATAATTCAATTCGTGACGATCATAAGTAGAAAGTTCATATTCTTCAGTCATTGATAAACAATTTGTTGGACAATACTCAACGCAATTACCACAAAAAATACAGATTCCGAAATCAATACTGTAATTAAGCAATCGTTTCTTTCTAATATTCGTTTCCAATTTCCAATCCACAACAGGTAAATCTATAGGACATACACGAACACATACTTCACAAGCAATGCATTTATCAAATTCAAAGTGGATTCGACCGCGGAAACGTTCCGATGTGATTAATTTTTCATAAGGATATTGAATAGTTACAGGTAAACGATTTGCGTGCGATAAGGTAATCATAAAACTTTGACCAATGTACCTTGCAGCTCGGACTGTTTGTTGACCATAATTCATGAACCCGGTTACCATGGGGAACATACCGTGAATATATCGAATTTTTTTTTCTCTTGTTTGGGACAGGTCGTGATAGTGTATTTACAGTGCAAGGAGTTGGGAAGAAGTTGTTAATAATAGATTACCTAGAGAAATAGGTAAAAGAAATTTCCATCCAAGGTTTAATAATTGGTCCATTCTTAACCTAGGTAAAGTCCATCTTGTTGTGATAGGAATAAACAAGAACAAATATGTTTTAGCTAATGTAATAAAGAGAAAAATTGTGGTTCCAAAGACGCCACCTACTTTATTTATTTCAAATAGTTCAGGAATAAACATGTACGGAATAGAGAGATTCCACCCACCCAAGTAAAGAACTGTTACAAACAATGAAGAAACTAGTAGATTTAGATAAGAAGCAACATAAAATAAACCAAATTTGATACCAGAATATTCAGTTTGATAACCCGCTACTAATTCTTCCTCTGCTTCTGGTAAGTCAAAGGGTAATCTCTCACATTCTGCTAGGGAGGAAATTATAAAAACGATAAACCCGATAGGTTGACGCCACAAATTCCATCCCCAAAACCCATATTTTGACTGTGCCTCAACGATATCAACTGTACTTGAACTGTTAGATAATTATAGTCGGTGATAACATCACTGTTCCCATCGCTATTACAGAACCGTACATGAGATTTTCACCTCATACGGCTCCTCCAGGACCACAAAGAAATCTAAGGACCGGATCGGCATTCTTTATGGCGATATGTTCTAGATCGAGTAAAAATCTATTGAGAGGTCCCGAATTAGACCAATGGAATTCTGTCTGCTATAATAAAAAGTACTTCTGAATTGATCTCATCCTTTAATAATTTAGAATGTTTTTTTGAGTAATAACTTAAACCTTCAATAAAATACTTCTTCTATAAATATTCATAGATATTTGAGATATTTGAACCCAGCTTTTTCAATTACGAAAAAGAATTAGATATTACATTAGTTCATAAATAATGCCAAGAATTTGCTTTCTATATAAATTAAAGAATAAAGATCTTTCTCTCTCTTTTTTTATTCATTTTTTATTGTAATTGCAGTCTTTCTACTTTTTTTTTTTTCGTCCCTATTCTTGTTTCTAACTATTCTTGTTTCTAAAAAGTGGATTCAAAAAAAGTAAAGGATTATTTCGTTCTTGATAGTAATTTCTTTAATCGGTGGATAGGAGCATACTCTGGATCGGAATCATGGGGAGTACTACCTGATCATTTCTACTAACGTAAAGCCCCAATTGGTCTTCCTTTTATGCGGAAACGGCCCTTTGTATAATTTAAATAATCTCTATTACTAATCCCTTGTGTAATTTGGTGTTTCTAACCATCCACTCATTTTTGCCCAATCGCCTGTTATGGTAGTCGGGTAATATAGCCAAACGCTAATGAAAACCCCATACAGTTGATCTTGTGAACCCGCTTCAAGCCATGATGCCCAACCAACCAATCTTGGGGTAAACAGTCTCTACTGCTTATATTTACTTTTGCTTAATCCTGGTACATAGGAAATGAGGCTCGACTTCTTACTGCAAACTTATAAGCTGTTTTTTTTCACTCATAGAACTATCTGATTTAGTTCATCAACACTAACGATGAACAAAAAACGGAGACTATCTATTCAACGCTTTCCGCGAAAGAACGGAAATAGTCAAAAGTTTATGTCTCAACGAATCACACGTAGAGATATTGATAACACACATAGAGTTAATGGTATTTCATAACTAATGGATTGAGCAGCTGCTCGTAAACCACCTAAAAAGGAATATTTATTATTTGATCCATATCCTGATATAAGAAGTCCAATAGGAGCAATACTTGAAATAGCGATCCATAAAAAAACCCCGATATTTATATCAGCTAGGATAAGATGATAACCAAAAGGAATTACTGAATAACTTAGTAAAATTGATATGACCGCTACCGATGGTCCGATACTGAATAAACCACTATCTCCTCTAGATGGAATAATATTTTCTTTAACAAGTAGTTTTGTCCCATCTGCTATAGCTTGGAGAATTCCTAAAGGGCCGGCATATTCAGGTCCAATACGTTGTTGTATCCCTGCGGATAGTTCTCTTTCTAACCACACAATTACTAGTACACCTATTGTTATTCCCAATACAAGAGTCAAAATAGGTATAAACATCCATATGATCCCATAGATCTCCTTTAAAGACTCCAATCTGTAAAAAGAATTGATATCTTGTATTTCTGTTCTATAAATTATCATTTCAACGGTCAACTTCTCCCATAATGATATCTATACTACCTAGTATCGTCATAATATCAGCCAATTTCATTCTTTTAACTAACTGAGGAAGAATTTGCAAATTGATAAAACCTGGCGGTCGTATTTTCCATCGCCAAGGAAAAACACTTTGATCTCCTATCAAAAAAATACCCAACTCTCCCTTTGGTGCTTCGATTCTCGCATAAAGTTCTTGTTTCGACAATTCAAAAGTGGGCGAAGGCTTTTTACTAATGAATCGATATTCAAAATCATTCCATTTTGGATCCCTTACTATATCAAAGCATCGGTTTTCTAAATTCTCATAGGGCCCTCCTGGAATTCCTTCCAGAGCCTGTTGAATAATTTTTATAGATTCCGTCATTTCGCTGATTCGTACTAAATAACGAGCTAACGAATCCCCTTCTTTTTGCCATTTGATTTCCCAATTAAATTCGTCATAACACTCATAATGATCAACTTTACGAAGATCCCACTTTATTCCGGAAGCTCGTAGCATTGGTCCTGATAAACCCCAATTTATTGCTTCCTCTTCGCTAATAATCCCTACTCCCTCAACTCGGTCTAAAAAAATAGGATTTCGTGTAATAAGGTTTTGATATTCAGCAACCCCTGTTAAAAAATAATCACAGAAATCTAAACATTTATCTATCCAGCCATGGGGTAGATCAACAGCGACTCCTCCGATACGAAAATAATTATGCATCATTCTCATACCAGTGGCAGCTTCGAATAGATCATATACTAATTCTCTTTCTTTGAAAATATAGAAGAAAGGGGTTTGTGCCCCAATATCGGCCATAAAAGGTCCGAGCCATAACAAATGAGAAGCTATACGACTCAACTCCAACATAATTACTCTGATATAGCTGGCTCTTTTCGGTACTTGAATATTTCCTAACTGCTCTGGTGCATTTACGGTTATCGCTTCTGTGAACATAGTAGCTAAATAATCCCACCTTGTTACATAAGGCAAATATTGTATAATTGTTCGGTTTTCTGCTATTTTTTCCATTCCTCTGTGTAAATAACCCAATATTGGTTCACAGTCAATAACATCTTCACCATCTAGAGTAATGATGAGTCGAAGAACACCATGCATTGATGGGTGCTGAGGACCCATATTTACTATCATGAGGTCTTTTTTTGTAGCTGGTACATTCATAGGTTTTTCCCCGATTGATTCTTCCATGAATTGCCGAAAATAATAAAAATTCAAGATCGAACATCAAATAATTAAAGTTCTTTAAAATTAAAATTAGTGAGTTTTTAGCTCACGAATTTCCAACCGACCAATTAATTCTTTATACCGTACTCGATTTTTCTTTGACAAATAAGCTAGTAATCGTTGACGTTTTCCCAGAATTTTACGTAAACCTCTCTGAGATAAATAGTCTTTTCTGTGCAATTCCAAATGTGAAGTAAGTCGTCGTATCTTATTAGTGAAACTTAATACTTGAAATTCAACAGACCCCGGGTTTTCTTCTTTTTTTTCTTGGAAAAAAACTGAAATGAATGAATTTTTTACCATAAAACGTAAATTGCTCCCCCTTTTATTGTTTAAAGATATTTTTTTTATTGTTAATTTTACTGATCAGAAATAATAAAAAAGAATAATGCTAACCATTTGAATCGGGTATACTAAATTAAGTTATCTACTCTTAATTTTATCAAAAAAAATGAGTCACTGATTAATCCAATTTGAAATTGGAATAGAAAAGTTAGAGTTCAAAAAAAAATTCCGTTGATTTTTTTATTTATAGATCGAATTATCATGGAATGTAAGATACTACATGTATGTATTAGTTTGCTTTGAAATATTAGATATGTTACCTGATATCTGATATCTAGCCAAAATTTATCGTCGTCTATTTTAAAATTGTGGATATTGTGGATACATATGTAGCCTTAACACACTGAAACTACTGCTATTAGTGGTATCAAACCAATAGCGATTCATACAAGCTAAATCTTCTAATCGATAAGTGGGCCACAAAAAGAACTTTAATTTTTTTAATTGATTTTTATCTATATCAAGACTTGGGCTTGTATCCAAAAATTTAACACAGTTTTTTACGTTCTTTCCATCCCAAAGTATAGGATTTAGACCCGCACCCTTCCCTTTTCTTGAATTGAATGAAATTACAATTCTCAATTCTCTCCGACGTCTAGGTGATAAAATATTTTCGGGAACGAGCAAAGCATAATCGTTTTTATCTCTATTTCCAGTTATTTTTTGATGTCTTGTAAGGGATTTAAAAAAATTATTTTTATCACCATATCTTTGATTAATGCGATCTTTATTCTTATGAACCAATGAAATACTTATGCTTTGATATCTAATAAATTGCCCATTCGTTTTGACAGACAGACGAACCGGTTCGATGCTAACCCCCCCTCCTTTCACCAATTCGGGAATATGGACATCCTTGTGACTCAGCATTATATTGAAAATAATTTCGCCTCGTTGCAGAGAGGATATAAAAACTTTTCGCGGGCTTCTCAGTCTAAGCAGGAGACAATATACCTTGATATTATTGATTAGTTGTTGATTAAAAAAATAATCATTTCTAAATTGAATAAGCAAATTATTTTGTAGGAAAAAATCTAATTCTGTTTCTGTAGCGCTTGTGTTTTGCTTTTTCTTTGTATGATTTTTTATGACTGATCCCGCATAATCTTCTTCAATATATTTTTTTTCATTGATGTTTTTATTTGTACTAATCGGTGCATTTCCCTGAAAAAAAAAAAAAAGTAATTTTATGGGTATGACCCAGGGTTTTATTTTATATGAATTATAAAGTAACATAACTTCTGGGAAGAACCAAAGTTCAAAATCGGATATGGCCTTGCTTTGTATTTCTTCATTCATTCCCATCCAAGCAAATTGTTTTTTATTGAAGGGGTTGATGTCTTCATGAATTGTGAAATAAAAAGGATATTTCTTATACATTTTATCAACTTTTTGATCGTGACTAGTCTGTTTATTACTGGTGCTATGGATCCAAGCCTCACTAGTGAGCTTCTTTCTAACACTAAAATGGATAATTTTCCAATCCGCATATTTTCTATCCGGATTTTTAGCCATAATAGCATCTTTTCCTAGATAATTCTTGATAAGTATAATTGCCAACCCATCAAATAATTTTTTTTTATCTATGTTGTAATTATAAGAAATCTCTTCGGTATTGTTTACGTGTAATGATGATACATAACTATAGGAGTTCCTCTTAGCTTCATAATTAATAGATTTAGATGAGAAGAGGTCATATTCAGAGTGTCTTTTAAAATTTTCTTTTTTATTTGGTAATAGAGAATAAGTTTCTTTTTCATATGAATACCATTTGTTTAAATCTTTTTGGGGGGCTTTATTAACTCTATTTTGCCATTTTTGGGCTACTAAGTTAGACCATTGAATTTTAGATAAATTATATTGATAATGAACCCTTAACCAATTTTTCCATTGATTCAGTCTAGAATTACGAAGTTTTTTTTTTTTTAATTCGGAACTAAATATTCCTTGTGTTCTAAAATATCCCGTTAGTTCGTTTTTCTTTAAAACGGGTGTTCCGTGATATTGAAGAACAGATCTTAAGTTAATAACGTGGGTTTTTGATAATTTGTAAAATACATATGCTTGTGACAAAGAAGGTAAGTTCTTTGAATATTTTTTAATATTACTAATATTAGAAAGTGACTTTATAAAGTGAATTTGTGTGTGTTTTTTTTTCTCAATTCTTGCGGGATTTGCTTTAATATAAATAGTGTAAATGTATTTTTTAACTTTTTTTGTTGTTGATTCAAGAAAAACTTGTGTGTCGATCCGAAGAATATTAATCATACCTAAGAAGTATATCCTTTGAAAGAAAAATTGTATAAAAAAATGTGATTTACGGATTAATCTAATCTTTCTTCTTTTTAACACCTGAAAAAAATATATATAGGATTCTAATCTGTTAGCATCATTACTTTTTTTGTTCGAACTAATGTTTTTTTCTGAAGTTAGATTTTTTTTTTTTTTAGCTTTTATAAGTTTGTTTATTTGAGTTATGATTAGGCTTGTTCTATCAGTCAGCTCTTTTGTTTTTTTTTCTGGCAGTGAATAACTTCTCCAATCAATAGATTTTAGTTTACTGGATGGTTTATAAATAATAATATTACGGATTAAAAAATCTTTTTCTTTTTTAGTTTCACGCAACTCATATACTTCTCCTAATCCAAATAATAGCTTTGGGTTTATTTTTTCTAATTCTTTTTTGATTTTTTTTATAAGGAGAATGCTTTTTTTAATTGTTGTTGAGACTCTTAGAGATAAATTTGTTCGTTCGTTTAATCTTCTTAGAATTGGAAAACAATTTGGCTTCCTTTTTAGAAGCATTTTTCCAAGTTCTTTTAAAATAGGTGCAAAAAAGGAGGATCGTTTTCGGGGAGAGCAAAAAGGTAGGTCGGTTTCCATCCCCCAAACAGTTAAAAAACAAAAATCATATTTATGTGTTTTTTTTTCTCTATAAGGAGAGTCTGGATTAGATCGGTGCCAAGGTTTCAGACGGAAAGGAAAGAGTATCTTTATTTGAATACCCTCTGTTAACCAGTTTGTTGGAAATTCATTGTCTGCTAATTGAACACCGTTATAGGTGCATTTAACATATCTTTCCTTCTTCCAATCCGTTAAATCCTCAGACCATTCTGGAAAGTCAAATAATAGTAGACGACCAAGATTTTTAGCTATTATAAAAGAGGGTAGTAGAATATATTTTCTAAGGATTGCTTGTGTTAGTAATATTGAACTTCTTATTACTTGACCCAATAGAATAGTATCCCAAATTTCTGCTGTTTCGATCTGCGCTTTTTCTTGCATTTTGTGCTTGTAACTTTTATCTACTCTTAGTTTATCTTTTTTTTTTTTAGCTTCCTTCACATAATCCGAAATTTTAAATTCTGTCTTTTTACCCATCCTAGTTATAAAAATAAATTTCATCAGTTTGGAGATATCAAACGCAAAAAATAGAGGGCTTTCTATTCTGTCCATGAAAAGGGGGGAATGGGCATTCGCTTGAACCTGTTTTGAAATAACCATTTTCCGTCGTTGAGCGCGCATCGATCCTTTTATTATCTCTCGACGAAAATCGGATTGTTCATAATAACGTAATAAAGTTACTTCCTCTGTTTGAAGGGTATTATCGGGATTCTGCTGATTATCATTAAAAATTATTATAAATTTAGCTTTTCTTGAACGAATCTTAGGATCCTCTGCCAGGCCTTCGTCATTTGCTTTTTGTTCGTGTTCGAAATCGTTGATTAATTTATATGACCATCGAGGTATTTTTTTGCGTATTTCTTTTATGCTTACTCCAAGATATTTTTTTCTAATTGTCTGATCGTTGGTATCAGTTAGAACTGCATTGAATAATAATTTTAAAAATTTGGATTTTGAATCAAAAATTTTTTTTTCTAGAAATAAAGAAAGTCTTTTCACATTTAAATACGATGGTGATTCCGGATTTAATTTACTAATAAAGTTAAAAAAAGGTTCTATTTCCGTTGATAATGATTTTATATCAAACGCATACATATCCATTTTTTGATCAAATTCTACATAATCAGTATTAGTAGTAAAAAGCATACTATGGATCTTATTTATCCAAAGAGTTCCCATGTAATTTTCGATGGAGGGTGAAAACAAAAAGGCAATTGTTCCACGATAGGGACCAGTCAAGAGAGGATCATATTGTTTCGGCAAGTATGCTTTTTTGATCTTATTATTACATAATTTCGTTCTTTTTTTTATTACATACATAGGAACAGATCCCTTGTCTATAGCCTGTAGTCTACTTATAAATTCATTGCTTAGATTCTTTTCTTTTTGGTCT